GGTTCATTGGACTAAATAAAGGGACGGAAGAAAGCGAATCGTTATGTTAATCCGAATGAAGAAAAAATGGTAGAAGTGAAATCTGAATATAAGAAAAATAAAAATCAAGAGCAGCAACGAAAGTCCGCGGAAAAAACAATATGTATTTTTATTTTTCTATTTTTTTAAAAGATTAAACAAAAGGATTCGCAAATAAAAGCGCTAATGCTACAACCAACCCATAAATAGTTAAAGCTTCCATAAAAGCCAGACTAAGTAATAAAGTACCCCTTATTTTGTCCTCTGCTTCCGGTTGTCGCGCAATCCCTTCTACAGCTTGCCCTGCAGCTGTGCCTTGACCAACTCCAGGTCCAATAGAAGCAAGCCCGACGGCCAACCCAGCAGCGATAACAGAAGCAGCAGAAATCAGTGGATTCATGATAAGTTTCTCCTATTCCAAATAAAATAAAGAAAAGAAATAGTTAATAATATAATCAACCAAGAAATTATGACTTAATTATTTGATTCTTCCTATTTATCTTTATCTAGTCGAAGTGTAATTCAAAATTCAAAACTAAATAATTTTTATTGAATTATCCAAATTACTTCGATATTTACTTTTTTTCCTTTCTACCCATGTAGTTTGGGGGGAATACATACAATTTTTGTTCTTAATCTTAGATTTTGAACCTTTCTTTTAATTCTTCGTTCTTTCTTTTTCTTTTTATAGTCATTCAATATTCAATTCACAATTACAAGAGATGGATCTTTTTTTTTGAATCCCCACCTAAATTTAGAGTAGTAGCAGGACAAATTTAGATAGATAGTCATCTATAACTAATGAATATCTACTATGACATATACATGTGTTTGTTCCATAGCGTAAACCAATTAGTTGTATCTTAGATTCAATCGGATTCGAGAATCGTTCTTGGAAACGAAAGAGTTGTCTTATAACGATTAGATTATATATACCTAGTTTGACCCTCTGCCCCAATCCCTTTTTTAATCTCGATTTTTTTGAAAGGCCTTTCTTTTATTCATTATTATCCCCTATGGATCGAATGAATCTAAATCAATTCGTTAGACCGAATTTTTACATGGAAATATAAGAATTGAAGTGATCTGAATGTGATTTTATATATTTTTTTTTTTAATCACATGTCGTAAACGTAGATATCATCCAAAATGATAGTTCCCAATCCTATATTTCTAATTGAATGAATAAAATAAAAAAATCTTCATTGGAGTAAAATACAATTTGGTCAAACAAAGACTATTTTTAGAAAAAATAGGAAAGAGATCTATCTAAAAGATCTTTTTCCTATTTTTTTTACAATTGAATTGCCCGGTAATTGTTTTTATTTATACTTATTATTATGGTGGGGGGATTTAGATAATCCTTTTGATTATTATTAAAACTTTTGAAAATTTCTTTCGATTTTTTGGTTTATTTTCCTTAAGTAGATTATCGTGAGCGACACATACTTTGTCGCGGACTAAACTAAGAAAAAAGACTATTTTGATAACTAGTCAATGATGTCCTTCCATGGATTCACCTATATAAGCCGCAGCTAAAGTAGCAAAAATAAGAGCTTGAATACCGCTTGTAAATAATCCAAGAAACATAACAGGTATAGGAACTACTAAAGGTACTAACGAAACAAGAACAACAACTACTAATTCATCAGCTAATATATTTCCGAAAAGTCGAAAACTAAGCGATAGGGGTTTTGTGAAATCTTCTAAGATGTTAATCGGTAAAAGTATTGGGGTTGGTTGGATGTATTTACCAAAATACGCCAATCCTTTTTTTGAAATACCCGCATAGAAATAGGCTACTGACGTAAGTAAAGCTAATGCAACAGTAGTATTTATATCATTTGTGGGTGCAGCTAACTCTCCATGAGGTAACTTTATAATTTTCCAAGGCAAAAGAGCCCCTGACCAATTCGAAACAAAAATAAATAGAAACAGAGTTCCAATAAACGGAACCCACGGACCATATTCTTCTCCAATCTGAGTTTTGCTCACGTCTCGAATGAATTCAAGGACATATTCAAAGAAATTCTGACCGGACGTGGGAATAGTTTGCGGATTTCTAACAACTAGAATGGTTGAAATTAATAAGATAGCAATTACAACCCAAGAGGTAATAAGTACTTGAGCATGCACTTGAAAATCCCCTATTTGCCAATAGAAATGTTGACCTACTTCCACAGCAGATATATCAAAGAATCTGTTTAATGTGTTGATGTAACATAATAGAACATTCATATTGCCCTGCCCTCTAAAATAAAAAAATATAACTTGAAAGGGAATTATTTTGATTCAACCATTTCCTTATTTGACTTTCATTTTCTATTTTGAATACCTACTAATCACAAAATATTTCTTTTTTCACAATTTTGTAATGCTATAATAACCAATTCCATAAATCTATGACCGCCCAACCAAATCTAAAAATTTATTTATCTTATTATTAATCAAAAATTCCGTATCTAGCTAGAACGACCCTCACAAATTGCAAAAACTAATTTGTTAAGAATTAAGCGGATTGAAGCTATAGCATCATCATTAGCCGGAATCGAAAAATCTGCGAGATCTGGGTCACAATTTGTATCGATTAAACAAATCGTTGGAATTCCCAAAGTGATACATTCTCTAAGAGCCGTATATTCTTCTTGCTGATCAACGATTATTACAATATCAGGTAACCCTGTCATATATTTTATGCCGCCCAGATATGTTTCGAAATGAGATAATTGTCTTTTCAACCTAGCGGCATCTCTTTTTGGAAGAGAGTTCATTTTCCCCGTTTTTTGCTCCGTTCTCAAGTCCCTGAACTTACGAAGTCTCGTTTCTGTAGTATACCAATTCGTTAACATACCTCCGAGCCATTTTTTATTAACATAATGACATCGAGCTCTTATTGCAGCCCGTGTTACTGAATCGGCTGCTTTTTTTTTCGTACCAACAATTAAGAATTGTTTTCCTCTGCTTGCTGCATCAAAAACCAAATCACAAGCTTCGGATAAAAAACGAGCAGTTCGAGTAAGATCTATAATATGAATACCTTTCCGTTTTGCCGATATAAAAGGTGCCATTCGAGGATTCCATTTCCTAGTATCATGGCCAAAATGAACTCCAGCTTTCAGCATCTCTTCCAAAGTTATGTTCCAATATCTTTTTGTCATTTATCCCCACACTTTTTTTTTTTTTTTCAATAAAAAAAAAAAGAGACCAAGTATCCTGAAATAGCAATAAATAATTGTTCCGATGGAACCTTCTCTTTTATAGACGATATATATAATCAGGCCATTCATTTAGTTCTATTTATTATTTTGTTTTTATTATACTTTATTACCAAATCAAATGAATGCATTTAAAGGGATGAATCGAATCCGCTCCGCTTTTAGGAAGCATTAAATCCTAGATTTCTAATCTAATAATTTTCTGTGATGGAACAAAAGATTTCTAATTTCTACTTCGAATAATTTTTTTTTTTCCAGGGTAATCTTCTTATGTTGCCTTGACCGTGAACGGTCCGTTATTCTTTTGAATCCGGTACCAACGGGTATCATTCCCCCTAAAACAACATTTTCTTTAAGACCTTTCAACCAATCGATACGACCCCGAAGAGCGGCTTTTGCTAAAACTCTAGCAGTTTCTTGAAAACTCGCTTCGGATATGAAACTTTGAGTATTCAGAGATGTTTTTGTTATTCCCAATAATAAAGCTCGGTAACAAATTGCTTCTTCCAAGGCACGTCCCGTTCGTTCTGCTCGCAATAATCCAATTAGTTCGCCAGGTAAAAATACATTAGACATTCCATCTTCTGAAACCAAGACTTTGGATGTTATTTGACGCACAATAATTTCGATATGTCTATTATGGATGTGTACTCCCTGGGATCGATAAACCTTTTGGATTTTATTAACCAAAGAAATACGACTTTGCGCTATAGTTAGCTCAGCACCAATCAAGAATCCCCAAGGAATGCCGAGAATTCTTGTTATACACTCGTTCCAAACATCAATTCTTTTTTCTAGATTCATCGATATTGAATCAATCGAACGTATTTCTAATATCTGTTCCACTTTTGGAAGACCTTGTGTTATATCACCGGATCTTGATTTTTCATATAGGAATGTAACTAAAATATCTCCTTGATAAAGGATCTCCCCATAATGGCCATGGATGGTTGCTCCTGGAGTCGCCAAATAGGGGTTAGCCGATCTTATTATTACAGAATCCATTTGAACAGTTAGAACTTGACCCGATTTTAGTTTTAGGTGTGGTCCATTTTTCATTTGAGCTATACATATATTTTCAGAAATAAATTGTCCAAGACTAATTATTGTAAACGTTTTTTCAGAATAATAATGATGGAGAAAATACCAATTCAAATGGAATGGATTCAAAACGATATTACTGTATAGATCCGGTTTAAAAATTTTCTCATTTTCGTCCATTAAATAATATTTAATTACTTGAAAAATTTCCGTTAATTTGTCAAGCTGCAAATTTTTAATTATTGAGATCTGATTATAAGTTTTGAAACGGTAAAGTGAATCAAAATTTGCAACTTGAAGGGCTATTCCTAAAGGGCCTAACGAATTCTTATTATTAATTGGAATTCTAGGATCTTTTTTTATCCCATTGTGATATTTTACATTGTTGAATGATCTCATTTGAAAACAATTAGATGATGACAAAATTATCCAAGATCGGGATTCCTTATTTCTATTCAACAACATACGAATAGTTCCGTGATTTTGGCTAATTGATTGTTGAATTTTTGCCTTGGAATGAATAGAAAAAAATGGATTGATATTGATCCCATCCAATTCATTATCCGCGATCAATCCTAAACCAGATGGGTCATTTCTTTTTCGGATATATGAAGTATTCGATTTCACCAAGTCAATTCTTAGAAAATACTCAATCAAACCATTTGTACTTACTTCAACAAAGGAAGCGGGGGCCTCCTCAATAGAAGAACTTTTTTTGACTTGATC